GTTTGATCTATTCCATAACATAAAAAAAGTTGGAAATTCATCCAGTCAACATAATCATAATATTAGATTCATAGAAATGATAAAAGGATGCTTTGTTTCTGATGATGTTTTTGAAAAATGGAATCCCTTGATTGATTCATAATATCTGTTCCGCCATAGTATGAGGGCCCCTTCCGAAACAAGAAGAAAGAAGGAATCAATTGATTTTTTGGATGACACAGGATTTCTACAGATGAGACATCCTGCAAAACATTTCTATACTAATTTAATTGAACCTTACTCTACTCTATTCTATAAAAATAAAATTTAATCAAGTAAAAAAAGACTCTTAATGTTCCGGTTGAAAAGGGAAAATCTTGGATTTTTGCACATATCCAAATCCTTATTTATTATCTTATCTTAAAATTTGATTTTTTTTTTTACTTGAAATTTTATAAGTTTGTTGAAGAAGTTCTATTTGTTTACTAAGCCATCCCCCTTTTTTGTTTGTCCGCCACTTCTTATGAATCTAAAGAAAGAGGTTCCGATAGACCTGGAAAAGAAAACAGTAATCTTTGACGAACAAGATCAAGAATCATTATTATTTCGACACAAGAAAAGGAATTTTCTTGTGTCGAAAATTAGGAAGACAAGTAATCCCTCCCAGAATCATTCTTTCATTTATCCCTTGCCGCGTATTCTCTTCCTACTTAATGTTATGCCGCCTATTGTCTATTAGAATTCGATTCTATTAGATAGAAAAAACTATTGATGCATTCCATGGCATTTACAATCTGGCAATAAGAAGCCTCACACCGCTCCAATTTGGATTGAAAAAAAAAAAGGGGGGGTCAAGTAGTCTTCTTCGCAATATACATACTATTACTAGGAATGGGATACAAGCAATTCCCGGCATCTCGCAGAAAAGCAGTATAAACAAAGCAAGACAAGGGGCTTTCCGTATTTTTTTGGATCATACATAATTGCATTGATCAACAATAATTCGGCCCTTTTTACCAACTTGATGAATCCGTGGATCTAGAAATTCATTTCGGACAATTGAACCTTCTCAAACTGTTTCTTTTTGAGAACCAAAAAGATTTGTGCTAGGATAACAGATGCCAAGAAGAACAACAAACCTTGGACACGTAATGGATCTTGAAGTACTATTTCCGCATCTCCCTGACCAAATCCACCCACATTGGGATTACTCGTTAATGGCTGATCAAGCTTGATGGATTCACCCTCTGAAACAAGAAGTTCTGGTCCTGGAGGTATAATATCAACCACTTGGTGTCCATCCGATGCATCGGCTATGCTTATTTCATATCCCCCTTTTTCTTTACGTACTATTCTGCTTACTATACCTGCTGCTGTAGCATTATAGACTGTATTGTTACTCTTGCTCCCGTCGGGATAAATCTGACCCCTTCCCCTGTTCCCGCCTACGTATATGGGATATTTTAAGAAGTGAACGTCTTTCTTAGTAGAAGGGTCCGGAGAAAGAATGGGAAAGACGATTTCACTATATTTCTGACCAGGAACAGGACCCACTACAAGAATATTTCTTTTAGTGGGGCGATAGCTCTGAAAAGACAGATTGCCCATCTTTTCTTTCAGCTCGGGAGAAATACGATCGAGGGGAGCTAATTCGAATCCCTCGGGTAAAATAAGGACAGCCCCCACATTCAAAGCCCCCCTTTTACCATTAGCAAGAACTTGTTTCAGTTGCATATCATAAGGGATTCTAACAACTGCTTCAAATACAGTATCAGGAAGCACAGCTTGTGGAACCTCAATATCCACGGGCTTATTAGCTAAATGGCAATTGGCACATACAATACGCCCGGTTGCTTCTCGTGGATTTTCATAACCCTGCTGCGCAAAAATAGGATATGCATTTGAAATAGATGTCCGAGTTATTACATATATCATGATCAATACGGAAATGAATCGAGTCATCTCTTTCTTTACCCAGGAAAAGTTATTTCTATTTTGCATGGTCCAATAATTGATCCCGGAAATTTCTACAATAAATTAGGTAGGTAGCTAGCATAGTTCCCTATCCATGATTCTGCCATTGTACTGGAATAATTGTACTGAAGTATAGTAGGAATCCCCTGGGCGGGTAGAAGTATAAAGAGTGGGTAAGCTTCAAAACGGTTTGTTTATGTACGAAGTAGCATCACGATTTGATTGATATCAGCAGATCAAATGAGTTCTTCATTCATTCATTGAATGATAAATCACTACAAGTGAAGGAGATACACGATTTAAATAATGGAAGATCCAATATTTCAAAATTGTATCTAGAATGACTGGAAAAGTGGAAACAAGACCAGATATAATTTGATCGTTATGAGCAAATCCAAAATCTTTGTAGACCGAACCAATCATTAGTTCCCACCCCCGGGGTGAGTGGAATCCGATACATAAATCAGTTAATAAAAGAATAGAAAAAGCCTTTATTGTGTCGCTTAAGTTATAGAGGAATTCCTGAACCCAAGAATTCAGAATGACAAGTTCTTCATTACCCAGAATAGAATAACCACTTAGAATAGCAAAACAGATTATATTTGTCGAGAAATCCAAAATGATATGGATATGATCTTCGTTGTGCATTTTGACCAATTGCATCGTCTCTTTGTGGATTCCTATACGAAGCTTTTGTATCTGTGTCTCCGGGTACTCTTTTATCATTTCATCCAACAGGAATAGTTGTTCTAATTCTATGAATCTTTCTAGAACGTTCTTTTCTTGAATATCATTCAAAAAAGTTTCGGATTGTCCGGTATTCCACCAATTAGTAACCCAAGGTTCCAGACTTTTATTAAATGAGAGAGAGATCCACCAGGGCAAAAAGACTATAGATGCAAGATACGGGAGGGGAGTCAATGCTTTCTTTTTTGACACTTTTCATCTGTGAATTGTTAATGAACCCGCTTCATTCGCCGACTCTATCTGATCCGATATTTCTATGAAGCATGAGTTCTATAACAAGGTATGGAACCTATGGATCTATTCCTTTTTTTTTTTTTTTTTAATTGTTTAGTCTTTGGATCTAGAAAGAATATAGAAATAGAAATAGAATAAGGGCCCGTTTCGAATGAAGAAATAATCAAATACTTTTCCCAGATATCTCAGTCGGTCAAATTCGAACCAATTCTATCTTCATTTGTTCTTTCGATGAATGCCCAAAAGAACCGCTTCAAATAATGAATATTATTTTGATTTCGAGACGAAAGAACTCCCCTCAATTATTTTTTCGAAATTTTCACTGGCTACCCACGACCCAGGAATAATTGAGGGGATATTTCTGAAAAATATTAATGATGAAATCCGAAATAGGTGACAAAACGAGAGAGAAATTGGATAGTTATGAGAGATCTAAACGTTTGGTTATCCAGGAGCCAAAGAAAGGATCAAAAAAGAAACATCGATTGACAAAAGAAAGATAATTAACGAGATATGATACATCTGTATCTAATGTATTAATCCAAAGTATTGGCCCTAAAAAGAAAAGAGAAATTATGTATTCCGAAATGCTCTGATATGTGTGATGAATACATACTTATTAGACTTGTTACTAGTAGAATTGAGTTCTATATGCAGAAAAGGGAGTTTTGGTCGATCAAAATTGCTTCTTATTATGGTTGTTCCGTATACGTCCGCCTGCTTTATTCTATGGGCCACAGAAGGATTACCAACGGAACGGGGGAAATAGAATCTAACATGTTTTCCTCGAATGAACGTTCCGAAGAAGCTTCAGTTATATTTAAAAGGGGGTTCCTGGGTCCTTTCCCTCATGCTGAGAAAGCATTCATTCCCTTCATTTCAAAATACTTCAATTGGCACGCGCAAGAAATAGGCCAATTCAGCAGCTTTTTGTTCAATTTCTCGTGGAGTAAAATTTTCGTCAGTACGGGTCAAGGGAATGGCGCCCTGGCCTCTGATTTCCATATAAAGGACACGTCGAGGATAAAGACCCTTTTTAACTTCCATTCTGATCGATTGAATCTCTCTCATAAGGAATCGAAGGAAGATGCGACGATTTATTCCAGGAAATCCCCAACGAAAAATACACACTATTCCTTCTTTTCTATCGAATCGATCATAACCGCTACCTACATTCCACGAAATTGTGCACCACAAATAGGAACTAATGAACAGACCTGCGATCCCATAGAAAGACATCACGATTCCTTGGGGAAAAAAAATGATTTGCTGAGACGGGAATAAAGATATCAGATTCCTACCAAGATAACTGGAAGTTCCAACCAATAAGAATCCTAGTGAACCTAAAAAAAGGATACAGGCCCAGCAGAAATTACTTGTTTTTCGAGACCCCGTTATAAGTTCTATCCATATACGTTCTGATCGATAGTTCATACTAGATCCAGTTGCATCCTATTGGAATTGAGAGAAGAGAATAAGCCAAATGAATTTGATTTTACTTTTTTTATTTTGCTCCCGAAGTAACTCTCATCAACTAGCACTATTATGACGCGAACTATTAGGAGTAATTCATCGAATTGGTTAGATATAAAATAATAACATCCCCTTCGTATAATACCACCACTATGTATATCTACATAATATAGATACGTTAACTTTCTGTTTCAGATATCCGCTCTGATCCATTTTAAAACAGCTATCCCCCCATATACATGCATTTATCCATATATAATGTATCCGCATGTATAATCACTTTTTTATTTGTGCCCGGAGGGAGCCACATGTCGTATCATATTCCACTAAATGGATATCCCTATTATGATCCAAGTCCAAGTGTTGAAATAAATTGATGAAATTTTGTGCTATCAGGTCTAAACAATCTTGTTTTTTTGAACATGAAGAGATAAAGAAGCCATTGCAATTGCTGGAAACACTAAGCCCACTAAAGGCACAAAAATAGAGGGTAAATTGAAATCTGTCATAGAATGGGTGCCTCGATTTAATATTTGTACCTGTTATAAAGATATCTTATCTTATGATAAGTATATCTATTATAAGTATTATTAAGTATATAATAAGTGCAAGGAATGTAGAGCTAAATAAGTGTATCTATTCACCTTTCTACAAGAAATAGATGGATGATAATCCGCTTTATTATTCTTGTTCTACCGCCCTTATCTTCTAATAAAGAGTTTCTTACGAGTTTCCTAAGGATTTGTTAGAATCCGATCCAACAGGAATTCATAGTCAAAAGTGTAGGTCCTCGGGAGATATAAAAATATGCAACACTTCCCTTATAGATTTGAATTATTCTATATATATTAATACGATATATATTAATATGAAAGAAGGGAACATGAAATTCTTTTTATTTTTTTTCCCAATTCCATTCCGCGGAAGGAAGAATTCACTCTTTTCCTCCTGATAGGGGGTTCCTGATTACTAATCATGAATAGGGGTAGGATAAAAAATCTGCATCAAAAAAAGTAATTATCCGAAACTTCCCATAGAACTTATGTTACCAAAGAAAACTCCACTCTTCTTATTTTGACTTTGATTCCGATGAACTAAAGTTCGCTACAAATAACTGAGCCTAGCGCTCTACTTGAATTTTGATTCAAGGGAAAGAAACCGTGTAGCTGAAATAATTCACTCAGAACACCTTTTAAAGGATTACGTGGTACGATTGGATCAAATAAGCCCTTATGGAATAAATACTCAGCTGCTTGTGAACCGTCAGGTACTGTCTTATTCAATGTTTGTTCAATTACTCTTTTCCCCGCAAATGCAATGTAGGCATTGGGTTCAGCAATAATAATATCTCCCAACATACCAAAACTGGCCGTTACTCCGCCGGTTGTAGGAGATGTAAGGATTGATACATAGAATAACTTTTTATTGAATTGATAATCATATAAAGCGGAAGATATTTTAGCCATTTGCATCAAACTCAAACTTCCTTCTTGCATGCGTGCTCCTCCAGAAGCACACACCATAATAACAGGTAGAAATCTATTAGCAGCATATTCGATCAACCGGGTGATTTTCTCGCCTACTACGGATCCCATACTACCCCCCATGAACTGAAAATCCATAACCCCAATGGCTATGGGAATCCCATTTAGTTGACCTATGCCTGTTTGAACAGCCTCAGTTAAACCTGTCTTTCTTTGATACGAATTGATACGATCTCTATAAGGTTCCTCTTCCGAGTGAAATTCAATGGGGTCAATAGAGACCATGTCTTCGTCCATAGGATCCCAAGTGCCCGAATCAACCGAAAGTTCGATTCTATCTGAACTACCCATTTTCAAATGATATCCACATTGTTCACAAATATTCATTTTTGACCTAAAAAATTTCTTATAATTTAATCCATAACAATTTTCGCATTGAACCCATAAATGTCTGTATTTTTTATTTCCATCGAAATCATTAGATCTTCCTCTTATATTGAAATCACTGCCATTACCGCCAGTTCTTATACTAGAACTCCCCCTGTCACTATCACTTACACTTTCACCACTACAAATGTAACTATAAATATAACTGTAAATGTGATTGTCGCTACCACTCGAAATGTACTTATCAATACTGATTTCAGAACGAAGATAACTATCAATGCAACTATTAATGTGATTATTCCAACTATACGTAGTATCATACATATAATGATCATAGTAGCAATTGTCACTCTTAGACCCGCTATTCAGATAACTAGAAAAAGCAGTTTCTAGTTCACTCAGAAAAGAACTATCATTGTCAATCTCAAAAACCCGATTTTCAATATCAAAATATACGGAATAACTGTTACCATTACTATCCCTAACTAAAAAAGTGTCATCAGAGATGAAACTCCAAATGTCCCTGACACCGAAAAAATGATCAACATTACTGCAACTATTACTTTCGCGCCAACCATGATTATGATTGTTTTTATTCGTATCATTTAGAATGGGATCTTCACTTCCACTGGTATTTCCAACAGGACGACCAAGACTGTCCATTGATTTACCTAGCCCACACCTGTGTTCTAACTCCTCGTTAGACAACATTGAATTGAACCACCATTTTCCCATAGATCCTTCCTGCCCCCTATTTGAAAATACAATAAATGAATAGTCATTCGACGAAAAATAATTTTACTATTTCATTTCCTATCGGAATACGCATATAGATCCAATCACTAGGATTATTAACTAATAACGAGTAACTATTGAACGAAAGAGATGATTTTGTGGGAATCGGGAGTATCAATTCACTATATATGATGGAACCTTTTCTTCAATTATTATAAATAGAAGATAGGTTTCTCCCATGTTGTGTACAAACTCTCATCGAAAAGATAAATATTTGTTCCCTCCTAGGAAGGATTCATTTTCGTATAATCTCGTATAATAATAAGTTTCTAATGCAACACGGAATGAAAAGGACAATATACAGGATGAGTAGAAGAAGTTGTGACCCTTAGCTCGATCTATGGTCCGAAACAACGGGATAGAAAAGGATCCACCAATCCTAAGGATCCATAGGATTAATTATGGATCCAACAATAGAAGCATTGAG